CGTCGTTAATAAATATAATAAACGCAAATTTTTTTTAATAATTTCGGGTCCTTCTTTATCTTTACCCCATAGAGACATTGAATAGAACGAACTACTTTTTTTGCCACTGTAAGTTTGAAAATAAACGTTTAAATGTCCTTCAAAAGCAAGTAAATAGATCCGAAACATATAAAATGCAGTTAATCCTGCTGTGGACCAAGCTATTATTGCAAAAATAGGTGAATACAACCAACTATCATTAAGAATTTCATCTTTGGACCAAAAACAAGCAAGGGGTGGAATACCAGAAAGAGAAAGTGTACCCAATAAAAAAGCAGTTTTTGTAATTGGTACATGTTTTCTTAAACCGCCCATAAGAACCATATTCTGACTTTTATCTGGAGAATATCCAACAATAGCTTCCATCGCATGAATAATTGATCCAGATCCTAAGAACAACAATGCCTTCGAATAAGCATGAGTAATCAAATGAAATAAAGCAGCTCGATAAGACCCCATACCTAGAGCTAACATCATATAACCCAATTGAGACATTGTAGAATAAGCTAAGCTTTTCTTAATATCTTTTTGAGCAAGAGCTAAAGTGGCTCCTAAAAATAATGTTATTATACCTATCAAAGCTATTAGATTTAGAATGTAAGGTATAACTATGAAAAGAGGAAGAAGCCGAGCTACAAGAAAAATTCCTGCTGCTACCATAGTAGCGGCATGTATAAGAGCCGAAATGGGGGTAGGCCCTTCCATGGCATCAGGTAACCATACATGAAGGGGAAATTGGGCGGATTTAGCAACAGCGCCGGCAAATAATAGGGAGGCGCATAAAGTAACAAATAAAAAATTAACTTCATTATTAGAAACCAAGTTATTGAATATTTCAAACAAGTCCCGAAATTCGAAACTACCTGTTATCCAATAAAAACCCAAAATTCCTAATAATAAACCAAAATCCCCGACACGATTAGTTACAAACGCTTTTTGACAAGCATTCGCGGCACTGGGTCGTGTGAACCAAAAACCTATTAATAGATAAGAACACACTCCAACTAATTCCCAAAAAATATAAATTTGTATCAAATTAGAACTAGTAACTAATCCCAACATTGAAGTATTGGAAAAACTCATATAAGCAAAAAATCTCAAATATCCCTGATCATGAGACATATAATTGTCACTATAAATAAGAACCATAATTCCAACAGTAGTGATTAATATCGACATAATAGAAGTAAGTGGATCAACCAAGCAGCCAAATTCTAAAGAAAAATCATTATTGATGGTCCAAGACCATACATATTGATAGACAGAATTATTATTTATTTGCTGAATAGAAAAAAGGGCTGAAAAAACCATAACTATACTTAATAATAAAACACTAGGAAAAGCCCACATACGGCGAAGATTTTTTGTTGCCGTTGGAAAAAGTAGAAGTCCTGTTCCAATTAAGATAGGAACTGGAAGTGGAATGAAAGGTATAATCCATGAATATTGATATGTATATTCCATAAAAAAATAAAAAAAAAAAATTATCTTAATTAATTGTTTCTGAGTCACCGGTTCTTATTTCTTTTCTTTTGAAAGGGGTCGGTTAATAAAAAAAAAATTAAGATATATAAAATAAAACTTAAATAGAATTTTCTAGCCTTAATTATTCTGAATCTTTCCAAACTACTTCAAATATTTAAAATCAAGAGGTTGTAATTGGTCAAATGATATAAATAAGTCACTAGTGAAAAAAAATACGTATTTCATTTTATTAATACTGAATTGTTAATATTAAATTCTAATTTTTAAATAAAATTTTATGAAGATAAAAAATGAAAATTCTAATTTTCATTTTAATTATTACGTATTACAATAATTTTTTTATATCTATAGAACAAGGATAAATAATTATACCAAAAACAGTATTTGATATGAATCATAAAGCCCATAACTAAAACTATTTATTGTAATTCGGTTATTTAGAATCATTAACCAATTTGTTTTGTAACTAATTGTTTGTCTTCCATTACAATAAAAGCTATTTGTAGGAAATGCTATGATATCCAACACTTTAATTTTACGGAAAAAAAAGGGGGCAAATAAAATGCCTTTAAATTATGTATTTTGTATCCTTTAACAGATTAACTACTAGTCTCATTTGATAATTCAAATTTTGTGGACTCTTTCTTCGAGCTTGACCAATTAAATTAATATTAAATTAATTAATATAATAGAAAAAATTATTAAAGTTTTTTTATTTTTTAATTAAGCGGGAGAAGGGTTGGGTTATTAAACTTTTAGATTTTTTTATTACATGTATAAATGTAACACGACGAAAATAGAAAGAAAACGAAACGGACAATCTTTCTTTTTTTTTGTATTATTTTTTTTTTATTTTATCAACTTCAATCTATTTGGCATAGTGTACCTTATCGTTCTTATTAATATTTTATGTGATTTTTACCCCCCTCCTTTTTTTTTTTGAGTCTAATTTAGAGAAAAAATAGATAGAGAATAGTAAAGAACAATTGATTTTGAACAATAGATGTCTTTCACATCCAACCGAAAAACCTATTATAACTTTTTAATGGCAGTTCCAAAAAAGCGCACCTCTATTTCAAAAAAACGTATTCGTAAAAATATTTGGAAAAGGAAGGGATATAGGGCAGCATTGAAAGCTTTTTCGTTAGCGAAATCTCTTTCTACCGGGAGTTCTAAAAGTTTTTTTTGTGTAACAAATAAATAATCTGAATCGTTCTAATAACTAATAAAGTGATATAATTTTTTTATAGTTTATTTATAAGATTTATAAGTTATAAAAATGATAAATAATATTTATCAATTATAATTAATATTAACATCATAATAGTATAGTACATCATAATAGTATAGTAAAAGAATCATAATAGTATAGTAAAAGAATAAATATTAATATATAAGATAAATTACAATATAAACAATATACATTAAAAATAAAATAAATAAAAAAGAATTAGTCTCATAATGTTTTAATTTAAACGAATATAAAATTGAATTTGTTTTACTTTAATTTGAAGCCAAATTTTTCTTTCGTTTCTGATATAGATAAGAATTCTGTTGTCTACTTAATTCTAAAAATGAATGGTACTTTTTTGTTTGAAAAAAGGGTAAACGCAAGCGCAAGGTTTCGCCTTTCATTTTAGTATGTTTTATCATTTTCCGGATGGGGATTATCACTTTCCCCATCGCCCTTACTCAATAATAAAAAGAATTTTTTTTTAGTTATATTTTTTATTTTATATTATTAAAGAAGAGGTCGTTGAAAAGAAGAGGTCGTTGAAACTAATTGATTAAGTTTAAAATGTTTTTTATAATCTTTGAAACCATTATTTTGGGTTTTAGAAATTATTATCACTATATAAATTCCTTAAACCCAATTAAATTAATAAAAGCCCCGTTTCCATTTTTAGGTAGTTATATGACGAATGCGCCAATTTTGAGTGATCTATTTTAGATCCTATGTTTCGATTGGAAGATCGATCAAGATATAATATATATATATTAATTAAAAAATTTAGAAAATATTTTGAAGTATGGTACAATTTCTATACGAAATTTTTTTATATGATTGATACGACCATCCCAAATACCTAACTTAATGGGTTTGCTAAATCTTAACGCAAATTCTCTACACAACAAAAAATCCTAACGCAACCTAACTATGCAAATATTTACATAAATCTTTTGAGTGTATCGCTGAAATTGTGTTATATAAAAATTCTATTTTTTTATTAATCGATAAAATGAATTTTTTATTTTAGATTAATAAAATAAATGATAAAAGAAATTAATCATTAAAAAATGCAAACGAGGCAGAACATTTTTTTTACTTATATCCAGGGATTGAAGTAAAAATTATCTAGTTACAACTGTTACATTTTAGTTTTAGGAGAGCATAAAGTAATAGCCTACGAAAAAATACATTGTTAGTTCAGTTAAATAAAATTGACATCCTAAAATACTAAATAACTAAATAAAAAGATAATAATAAGAAATAAAAAGATAATAATAAGAAATAAAATAAGAAAAATCAATATTATTAACGTTAACGAAAACGTTTTAATCCCTAATTTTTAAACAAGTTTTTATTCATCAATTTGAATGGTTTCCTAAAAAAAATATTGGATTGAATTAACTCCTTCAAGCTCGACGATTGAATAAAAATAGGTTATTATGATTTCGAATAAGCCGCTATGGTGAAATCGGTAGACACGCTGCTCTTAGGAAGCAGTGCTAGAGCATCTCGGTTCGAGTCCGAGTGGCGGCATGGCATCTTATAAAAGAGTAAGTCCTATAATGAATTCAATTCCTATAATTGAGGGACGCCCTTATTAATTTAATAATTTTTATGATATTTTCAACTTTAGAGCATATATTAACTCATATATCCTTTTCGATCGTTTCAATTGTAATTACAATTCATTTGATAATTTTATTAGTCGATGAAATCGTAGGACTAGATGATTCGTCAGAAAAGGGGATGATAGCTACTTTTTTCTGCATAACAGGATTATTAGTTACTCGTTGGATGTATTTGAGGCATTTACCATTAAGTGATTTATATGAATCATTAATTTTTCTTTCGTGGAGTTTTTCCATTATTCATATTATTCCGTATTTTAAAAAACATAAAAACCATTTAAGCGCAATAACCGCGCCAAGTGCTATTTTTACGCAAGGTTTTGCTACTTCGGGTCTTTTAACTGAAATGCATCAATCCGCGATATTAGTACCCGCTCTCCAATCCCATTGGTTAATGATGCACGTAAGTATGATGGTATTGAGCTATGCAGCTCTTTTGTGTGGATCATTATTATCACTAGCTCTTCTAGTCATTACATTTCGAAAATTCATAAGGATTTTTAGTAAAAGCAATAATTTAGAAAATGAGTCAGTTTACTTTAGTGAGATTCAATACGTGAACGAAAGAAACAATGTCTTACGAAACACTTCTTTTATTTCGTCTCAAAATTATTACAGGTATCAATTGATTCAACAATTGGATCGTTGGAGTTATCGTATTATTAGTCTAGGGTTTATCCTTTTAACCGTAGGTATTCTTTCGGGAGCAGTATGGGCTAATGAAGCATGGGGATCATATTGGAATTGGGATCCAAAGGAGACTTGGGCATTTATTACTTGGACCATATTCGCTATTTATTTACATATTAGAACAAATAAAAATTTTGAAAGTGTAAATTCTGCAATTGTGGCCTCAATGGGCTTTCTTATAATTTGGATATGCTATTTTGGGGTTAATCTATTAGGAATAGGGTTGCATAGTTATGGTTCATTTACATTAACATCTAATTGAATAAAAGACTTGACGAATATAAACATAGGACGGCATACAGGTATATATACGAAAACTTCATGTAAACAATCAAGAACCATTTGAATCATTTCCATTACTTGATTCAAATGGTTCTCACAAATTCAAAAGATATCTAGTTATAATAGAATTCCAATTTATTTATTTTACTTAAAAGAATATAAAAGACTCATTTTTTTATTGTACAATCAACCATTTTTAAAATCATGGAATTTCAGTTTCATTTTTTGGTTTACTCACAAAAACTATCGAAAAAAATAATTGGATATAATAGCTTCGACCTTGTCAACTGATAATGATAAAACGAAATCGGGATAAACACCAATACCTATTACAGGTAAAAGGATAGAGATCGAAACAAATAATTCTCTCGGTCCAGAATCCAAAAAATAAGAGTTTGGGGCATTAAAAAGCTTGTATCCATAGAACATCTGGCGTAACATAGATAATGAATAAATAGGAGTTAATATCATTCCAATTGCCATTACAAAAGTAATTAATATTTTTGTCATTAAAAGATATTTTTGACTAGTAAGTATTCCAAAAAAAACTAACAATTCGGCAACAAAACCGCTCATGCCCGGTAATGCAAGAGAAGCCATTGATAAGATACTGAAAGTCGTGAATATTTTTGGAATTGCGATAGCCATTCCGCCCATTTCGTCGAGATAAACAAGACGTATTCTATCATAACTCGTTCCGGCCAAGAAAAAAAGCGCAGCGCCAATAAATCCGTGAGAGATTATTTGTAAAATGGCTCCGTTGAGTCCTGTATCGCTTATAGAACCAATTCCTATAATTATGAAACCCATATGAGATACAGAAGAGTAGGCTATTCTTTTTTTTAAATTACGCTGACCGGGAGATGTTGAAGCTGCATAGATTATTTGAATTGTGCCTACTATAATCAACCAGGGAGAGAATATAGAATGGGCGTGGGGTAATAATTCCATATTGATCCGAACCAATCCATACGCTCCCATTTTTAATAAGATTCCGGCTAAAAGCATACAAGTACTGTAATGTGCCTCTCCATGGGTGTCTGGTAACCATGTATGTAAGGGTATGATCGGTGATTTGACAGCAAAAGCAATAAGAAATCCAATATAGAATATTATTTCCAGTGCTACAGGATACGATTGATTAGCTGATGTTTCAAAATTTAATGTTGGTTCATTGGAACCATATAAACCAATACCCAAAACTCCCATTAATAAAAAAACGGAACTTCCTGCAGTGTACAAAATAAATTTTGTAGCTGAATACAAACGTTTCTTTCCCCCCCACATGGATAGAAGTAGATAAACTGGAATTAATTCTAACTCCCACATGATGAAAAAAAGTAAAAGGTCTCGAGAAGAAAATGGTCCTATTTGACCGCTATACATTGCTAACATCAGAAAATGGAATAGTCGGGAATCTCGAGTAATCGGCCAAGCCGCTAAAGTAGCTAAAGTTGTGATAAATCCTGTCAGTAAAATGGGTCCTATAGAAATTCCATCTATTCCCAATCTCCAGTAAAAATCAAAAAAATCGATCCATTTATAATCCTCTGTCAGTTGCATTAATGGATCATCCAATTGGAAACGATAACCGAATGCATAGGTTGTTAGAAGGAGTTCTATTATGCAGATACATATAGTATACCATCGCATAATCTTATTTCCTCTATGAGGGAGAAAGAAAATTAAGGAACCCGCGAATATTGGCAAAACTACAACTAGCGTTAACCAAGGAAAATTATTCATGGTAAAAACAAGATAAACTTGGACCAGAAAAACCCGTGCTCAAAATAAAAAGTTTTTGAGCGCGGGTTTTTGTCGGTAAAGGTAAAAAAATCAAATGTATTCAAGTAGGGTTTTCTGGAACGTATTAATAAGCCAGACCCATACTTCGAGTTGTTTCATGCCATAAATAAACTCGAACACTCAAGAAATCTGTCGGACAGGCGGATTCACATCTCTTACAACCGACACAGTCCTCTGTTCTTGGAGCAGAAGCAATTTGCTTAGCTTTACACCCGTCCCAAGGTATCATTTCTAATACATCCGTTGGGCAGGCGCGCACGCATTGAGTACACCCTATACACGTATCATAAATCTTTACTGAATGTGACATTTGGATCTATAAATTTTTGAATGTCAGAAAGTTTCGATCTAGTAAACTTGTAAATGAATCATATATTTAGACACCAGATGAATCAATAATTTATCATAATTTTTCTAATCAATCTACTTCTGGATTGACTCATGCGATAGAGCCAAGATACTTTAATTTCTTATATTTTTGAAAACATGTATTATTACGTAATGTATGGTCATGGTAATTCTAATTTATGAATATTAGAATTTATATGATTAATACTACTTATTCAACAAATTCGATTGATTGATACGAGTTGATTTTCTGTTACGATAAATTGATGAAACAATAGCCGGGCCAATAGCTGCTTCAGCGGCTGCAATAGCTATAACAAAAATTGAGAAAATATTTCCTTTTAATTGGCGACTATCAAAAAAATCAGAAAATGTTACGAAATTCATATTAACCGCATTCAGTATAAGTTCAAGACACATAAGGGCTCTAACCATATTCCGGCTCGTGATCAATCCATAGATACCGATAGAAAATAAGTAGGCACTCAAAACAAGTACATGTTCGAGCATCATTGACCAACTCCTTATCAATTTCGATTCATTTCAATATGAACTGAACAACAATTCAACAGATTCAATTGACTAGGATAAAAAAAATTACGGAACAAAGGCAGATTTTCTATTGTTAATAGAATAGATTGAATAATTTCTATTTTAGACATAAACAATCTTTAATTAAAGGGAAATAAATGTAATGTAATAAAACCGAACAGAGTTTAATGTGCATTGCTAATTCTATAAATTTTTTACTGTCGCGCTACGGCAATTGCACCTATCAAAGCGGCTAAAAGAATTATCGAAACGAATTCAAATGGAAGAAAAAAATCTGTTGATAAATGAATTCCAATTTGTTGACTATTACTTATCAAATCTTGCTCTATAATCTGGTTTGATCTTGTAGTCCAAATAATTCCGTACCATGACGTATCCGTAATAATAATCATGAGTAAAACAAAAATACTTGTACAAACTGGCAAAGTAACCACATCCCCAATGGTCCAAAGATTCAAATCTTTGTAATATTCTGAACCATTCATGAACATCACAGCAAATACGATTAAAACATTTATAGCTCCCACGTAAATAAGGAGTTGTGCAGCAGCTACAAAATAAGAGTTTAATAGAATATAGAATAAGGATATACAAACAAGAACCAGTCCCAATGAAAAGGCAGAATAAATGGGGTTGGTAAATAATACCACCCCCATACCTCCTAGTATAAGAACCGATCCCAGAAAGACTAAAAGAAAATCATGTATTGGTCCGGGCAAATCCATTATATGTAAAATAAGAGATAAATAAATAGAAATGTTTTTCATGACCTTATTGAGACCCGACCAGAAATTTTTTTTTTATGATTTTTGAGCAATTCCTAATTTAATCCTAAGTAAATAAATACTAAGGGATATGAATAAATGTGAGTACTATTATTGGACTAATTTCATTCTTTATCTGAAAGAGTCGTTCTAATTCTAAACTATATATTTTAAAACAATTATGGATATATTAATTACTGGATTTTCAATCCAAATTAAGACGCGTTTCTTACATTGACCAAACAACACGAAAGAAACCAAAATTCCTTCTATATTAGTTATTAGTAAAGTAATTATAAATTATTCGTTAATCAAGAGCTTTACTTATTTATTTGAGGCGAATTCAAAATTGTTCGAATTGTATAATCGTCAATTACTGACATTGGTAAACGACCCAAAGCAATTTGATTATAATTCAATTCGTGACGATCATAAGTAGAAAGTTCATATTCTTCAGTCATTGATAAACAATTCGTTGGACAATACTCAACGCAATTACCACAAAATATACAGACTCCGAAATCAATACTGTAATTAAGCAGCCGTTTCTTGCGAATATCAGTTTCCAATTTCCAATCAACAACGGGTAGATCTATAGGACATACACGAACGCATACTTCACAAGCAATACATTTATCAAATTCAAAATGGATTCGACCGCGGAAACGCTCCGCGGTGATTAATTTTTCATAAGGATATTGAATAGTTACGGGTAAACGATTTGCGTGGGATAAAGTAATCATGAAACTTTGACCAATGTACCTTGCAGCTCGTACTGTTTGTTGACCATAATTCATGAACCCAGTTACCATAGAGAACATATCGTTAATATATATATGAATAGTTTTATGTTTGTTTATTTCTCTTGTTTGAGACACGTTGTGAATATAGAATGTTACTTTACAGTGAAAAGAGTTGGAAAGAAGTTGTTAATAATAGATTACCGAGAGAAATAGGTAAAAGAAATTTCCATCCAAGATTCAATAGTTGGTCCATTCTTAGCCTCGGTAAAGTCCATCTTGTTGTGATAGGAATGAACAAGAACAAATAAGTTTTAGCTAATGTAATAAAGATACCAATTATCGCTCCAAAAACTCCACATGTTTTATTTATTTCAAAAAGCTCAGAAACATATATGTCCGGAATAGATATATTCCAACCTCCCAAGTAAAGAACTGTTACAAATAATGAAGAAACCAATAGGTTTAGATAGGAAGCAACATAAAATAACCCAAATTTTATACCCGAGTATTCGGTTTGATAACCTGCTACTAACTCTTCTTCTGCTTCTGGTAAATCAAAAGGTAATCTCTCACATTCTGCTAGGGAAGAAATAATAAAAATGATAAACCCTATAGGCTGACGCCACAAATTCCATCCCCAAAAACCATATTTTGATTGCGCCTCAACAATATCAATTGTACTTGAACTGTTAGATAATTATAGTCGGTGATACCATCACTGTTACCATCGCTATTACAGAACCGTACATGAGATTTTCACCTCATACGGCTCCTTGAAGGCCAGAAATAAATATAGGGACCGCGTCAGTATTCTTTTTTGAATCTTGATATGTTTGTAGGATGGATAACTATCGGCCGGTCCCAAATTAGACCAATTGAATTCTGTCTGTTATAATTATTTAAATTCAAAATTAAATAAAAAAAGTACTTCTGAATTGATCTCATCCTTTCTTTAATTTAATAATTTCAATAATAATTTCAATTCTTCTTTGTTCAGTAATAACTTAACTGTTCAATAAAATACTTCTTGTAAAAATATCAATAACCCGTTGGTTTCACGTACGAAAAAAAAATTCTATATTAATTAATGAATTATGACACAAATTATATATCTATTAATATGTATATGGGAAAGAATAAAAGTAACAAAGAATAAAAAAAGTATATCTTTATATATTTTTTTTTTCGTTCCTATTCTTCTTTCTATTTCTGAGAAAAAGAGGGCTTTCAAAATAAAGTAAAGGATTATTTCGTTTCGAATAGTTATTTATTAAATCGGTGGATAGGAGTATACTCTGGATTGGAATCGTGTCATGGGGAGTACTGCCTGATCATTTCTACCAACTTAAAGCCCCAATTAGTATTCTTTGTTTGTATATTATGTAAAAATGTCCTTTTGGAGAATTTACATAATCTCCATTACTAATCCTTTACATATGTTCGTGTTTCTAACCATCCACTCGTTTTTGCTCAATCCCCCGTTATGCTAATACATAAAAATGTTATGCTAATACATAAAAATGATAGTGAAAACTCAATACGGTTGATCTTTTGAACCCGCTTCAAGTCAGGATGACTAATCAACCAATCTTGGGGGAAACGGTCTCTTCTGTTTATGTTTATTTCCGCTTAACTCTCTAACTCTTATACATAGAAAATGAGAATCAATCTTTTTACTGCGAATTTATATATAAGCTGTTTTCTTTCACTCATATAACTATTTGATTTAGTTCATCAACCCGAATAATGAATAAAAAAAAAAATTAAGATATCTACTCAATCCATTCCAACCCTTTCCTTGAAAGGAAGGAATAGAGAAAAGTTTATGTCTATGTATCAACGAATCGCACGTAGAGATATTGATAACACACATAAAGTTAATGGTATTTCATAACTAATCGATTGAGCAGCAGCTCGTAGACCGCCTAAAAAGGAATATTTATTATTTGACCCGTATCCCGACATAAGAAGTCCAATTGGAGCAATACTGGAAATGGCAATCCATAAAAAAACACCGATATTGAGATCCGCTAAAACAAGGTGATATCCAAAAGGAACTACTGAATAGCTTACTAAAATTGATATGACTGCTATGGATGGCCCGATACTGAATAAACGAGTATCCCCCCTAGATGGAAAAAGATTTTCTTTGAAAAGTAGTTTTGTCCCATCTGCTAGAGCTTGAAGAACTCCCAAAGGGCCGGCGTATTCAGGTCCAATACGTTGTTGTATCCCTGCCGATATTTCTCTTTCTAACCATACAATTACCAGTACGCCTATTGTGATTCCCACTACAAGAGTCAAAATAGGAACAAGAACCCATAGAATTCCATAAACCTCTTTAAAAAATTCTAATCTAGAAAAAGAATCGATATCTTGTACTTCCGGTGTATCAATTATCATTTCAACGATCAACTTCTCCCATAATGATATCTATACTACCTAGTATCGTCATAATATCAGCCAATTTCATTCTTTTAACTAACCGCGGAAGAATTTGCAAATTGATAAAACCCGGCGGGCGGATTTTCCATCTCCAAGGAAAACCACTCTGATCCCCTATGAGAAAAATTCCCAATTCTCCCTTTGGGGCTTCTACTCTCACATAAAGTTCTTGTTTCGGCAATTCAAATGTAGGAGACGGCTTTTTACTAATAAATCGATATTCAAAATCATTCCATTCCGGATTCCTTTCTCTATCAAAGTATCGTATTTCTAAATTCTCATAGGGTCCTCCTGGAATTCCTTCCAGGGCCTGTTGAATAATTTTTACGGATTCTATCATTTCACCAATTCGGACTAGATAACGAGCCAATGAATCTCCTTCTTTTTGCCATTGTACTTCCCAATCAAATTCGTCGTAACATTCATAATGATCAACTTTACGAAGATCCCATTGTATTCCGGAAGCTCGCAGCATTGGTCCTGATAAACCCCAATTTATTACTTCCTCTCTACCAATAATGCCTACTCCCTCGACTCGTTCTAAAAAAATAGGATTTCGTGTAATAAGTTTTTGATATTCAGCAACTCTTGTTAAAAAATAATCGCAGAAATCCAAACATTTATCTATCCAGCCATGAGGTAGATCGGCCGCTACTCCTCCGATACGAAAATAATTATGCATCATTCTCATACCGGTGGCAGCTTCGAATAGATCATATACTAATTCTCTTTCTCTGAAAATATAGAAAAAGGGAGTTTGTGCACCAATATCCGCCATAAAAGGACCGAGCCATAACAGATGAGAAGCTATACGACTCAACTCCAACATAATTATTCTGATATAGCTGGCTCTTTTAGGTACTTGAATATTTCCCAACTGTTCCGGTCCGTTTACAGTTATTGCTTCTGTGAACATAGTAGCTAAATAATCCCACCGTGTTACATAAGGCAAATATTGTATAATTGTTCGATTTTCCGCAATTTTTTCCATTCCTCGATGTAAATAACCCAATATTGGTTCACAGTCAATAACATCTTCACCATCTAGAGTAATGATGAGTCGAAGAACACCATGCATTGATGGGTGGTGGGGGCCCATATTGACTATCATGAGGTCTTTTCTTGTAGCCGGTATATTCATAGGTTTTTCCTCGATTCATTCTTTCATGAATTGCTGAAAACGAAAAAAAGTTCATTAAAATTCAAGATCTAATAAATCAAATAATTCAAAATGCCTTTATAAAAATCAAATTAACGAGTTTTTGACTCCCGAATATCCAACCGATTAATTAATTCTTTATAACATATTCTATTTTTCTTTGACAAATAAGACAGTAATCGTTGGCGTTTTCCCAGAATTTTACGTAAACCTCTCTGAGATAAATAGTCTTTTTTGTGTAATTGTAAATGTGAAGTAAGTCTTCGTATCCTATTGGTGAAACTAACTATTTGAAATTCAACAGATCCTCTGTTTTCGTCTTTTTCTTCTTGTGAAATAACTGAGATGAATGAATTTTTTACCATAAACTGAAATCTTCTCTCCCCCCCTCTTTTTATTTTAAGATATTTTTTATTGATAGATATCTTTATTGATCAGTAATAATAATGCCCCTAATTTTTATTTGGTATATACAATAATTTGAATTTCGTTATTAATTTCTAATTTTTTTAATTTAATAAAACTTACTCAATCCTATTTTCATTTTTAAATTGGATTTGAAAGGGGATACAAAAGTATGGTTGGTTTCTTCACTCACAAAAGATAAAAGTTTAGACCTAAAATAAGAAAATTTTGTTCATTCTAGATCTAATTGATATGTCATTGAATTCATTCTAGATCTAATTGATATGTCATTGAATTAGTATCATGTATCAGAATGGAATGTAAGACAATGTATGCGTGCATCTCTTTGTCGTCATAGACCAGATATGGTATGGGAAATATAGGAAAAATGTACTATTAATGAATTTTCAATCGCGGATACATATGTATCCTTACCATACTGAAACAACTGCCATTATTGGTATTAAACCAATAACGATTCATACAAGCTAAATCTTCTAATCGATAATTGGGCCAAAGAAATAGTTTTAATTTTATAAGTTTTTTTTTATATTTTTGGCTTTTATCCACAACTTGACTGTTTACCTCATTCCCATTACAAAAAGATGCCTTTCTATGTCTATTCTTAGAATTTAAACAAATTAGAATTCGCAATTCTCTACGACGTCTAGGCGATAAAATATTTTCAGGAACAAACAAATCATAATTTTTTTTATATCTATTTCCAGTCATCTTTTGATGTTTTGTAATGACTTCATCAGAATTCTTATCAACATGTTTTTTTTCTCGGTATCTTTGATTTATTTGATGTTTACTTTTATGAACTAATGAAATACCGAGGGTTTGATACATAATAAATTTTCCATCATTTTTTATAGCTAGACGAATTGGTTCAATAATCAAAAATCCCCTTTTAATAAATTCTGTAAGAGTTACATCTTTCTGAATCGTCAAAATATCCAGACTCATTTCGCCCCTTTGAATAGAGGATATAGTAATTTCTCTTGGATTTATCAGTCTAAGCAGGAGACAATATACGTTGATGTTATTGATTATTTTTTTATTTAAAGAATCATCCCATCTCAATTGAAAATACAAATACCTTTTTAGGAAGAAATCAAACTCCGCTTTTGTATTGATCTTGTATTGTTTTTTATTTCTATGTTTTTTCATGTCCGATCCCGTATAATCTTCTTCAACATCTTTTTCTTGGTTTGAAAGAGCTGATTTAAGATCTGCTTGGCCCGTGGATTCTTTTTCTCCTTGATTTCGGTTTTCTAATTCAAGAGATTTTTTTTCATTCGCCGATATTGATATAAAAGGATCTCTTTTTTTATTTCCAGTGATGCTTTTGTTTTCACTAGCATTTTTTTTTATATTAGAATTAAAAAGTAGTAATTTAATTGGTATAACCCACGGTTTCATTTTATACGTATTATAAAGTCTCACAAATTCTGGCAAGAACCAAAGTTCCAGATTTGATATGGGACGACTTAGTATTTCTTCATTCATTCCCATCCAATCCAAAAGGGGTTTTTGATTGGATAGGTTGATTTTTTGATCTTGCTGAAGTGTGAGATAAAAAAGACCCTTATTATTGATTTTATCAATTATTTGATACTTATTAACCCTAGTCTTAGTATATTTATTACTGTTAGTGTCAGTATCAATATTGATCCAGGCCTCAATATCGACTTTCGTTTTAAGACAAAAATCGAGAATTCTCCAATCAAAATATTTTCTATCCGTATTTTTATCCATATCTCGAATATCATCTTCTACCATATTAAATGATTTTTGTTTATGTGTGTTGTAATTATAAAAAATATCTTGGTTAGTTTTTACTTGTAATGGTGATCCATAAATTGAAGAGTACTTCTTAGTTTCAGAATTTATAGATTTATATGCTAAAAGATCATATCTATATTGTTTTTTAAAATTATCCTTTTGATTCAATAATAAATCCGTTTCAATTTTTGTTTTTTTTTCGTAGTGAATTAATTCATCTTTTTCATATAAATCACACAAATCTTTATAGAAATCTTTATTTTGAGCTATACAGTTCAATATATTTCGCCATTTTTGTGGTACTACTCTAGACCATTTAATTTGAGATACATCACATTGATATTGATAATGACTCCTTAACCAATTTGTCCATTGATTCATTACAGAATTGCGAAGATTCTTAGGTCTTAATTCGGAATGAAATAGTTCTTGTCTTACAACAAAAAAATCCTTTATTTCATTCTTAAGAAAAAGGGGGGTTCCATTATATTGAAATACGGATTTCAATTTCTCTAACTTAATAAGTTGGGTTTGTGATAATTTGTAAAATACATATGCTTGTGAAAAGTAAGATAAGTCAAAAAAAGTCTTTGAATTTTTTTGACTAAGACTAATATTAGTATTAGAAAGTGACTCTTTTATAATCGAAATAAATTTAATTAAACTTTGATTTGTTTTATTAATTCTTTCTTGATTTGCTTCATTACTGTTAATGTTTTTATTAATAATTTTTTTTGTTGATTCAAGAAAAAGTTGTGTATTGATACTAGGAATATTAATCATAGATAGAAAGATATCTATGTATATCTTTTCAATGAAAAATATTATAAAATAATGGGATTTACGGATTAATCGAGCAGTTCTTCTTTTTAATATCTGCCAAATATTTTTTTGTGATTCCAATCTTTTATCATCATAACTTATTTTGTTAGAACTCAAATTTCTATCTGAAGTTATAAATCCCTTTTTCTTGTCTTTTGTAATTTTTTCTATTTGATTTATGATTGTGTTTATTCTATCAGTCAGATCTTGCATTTTTTTTTCTGTTAATGAAAAATTTGTCCAATCCTGAGATCTAATTTGAATGGACGATTCCTGAATCATCCGATTACTGATTATTGAATCTTTTTTAATTTCACTTAATTCATATACTTCTATTTCTCTCAATCCAAATAATATAATTGGGTTTATTTTTGAGAGTTCTTTTATTATTTCTTTTAGAAACAGAATGTTTTTAATGATCCATTTTTTTTGTTTTTTTGAGACATTTAGAAACAATTTTGTTTGTTCTTTAAAAATTCCTAGAATTATAAAACATTTCTTTTGCAATTTTTTCATTTTTTTTTTGAGTTCTTTTAAAATCGGTTCAAAAAATGAAAGTTTTTTTCTGGGAGAACCAAAAGGTAGTTCAGCTTCCATTCCAAAAATTGTTAAAAAACAAAAATCATTTTTTTGACCTTGCTTTTTCATTGGATCGTTATAAGGGGCTCGTAACTTAGATCTGTGCCAAGGTTTAAGACGAAAAGGAAATAGGATCTTGATCTGAATGCCGTCTGTTAACCAGTTTTTTGGAAATTCTTTTTCTGATAATTGAACGCCGTTATAGGTACATTTAACATGCATTTCTCTATTCCAATCCTTTAAGTCCTCATACCATTCCGGAAATTGAAATAATAGTATACGGACGATATTTTTAGCTATTATCAATGAAGGTAATATAATATATTTTCTAAGAATTGATTGGGTTACTAATAAAAAACCTCTCATTACTTGAGCAAGTAAAATACTATCCCAGGCTTCCGCTATTTGTATACGCACTTTCTCCTTTCTTTTGTCTTCTTCTTTTTTGTCCTCCTCTTTTTTTTTCGCGCTTTCTTTTGTCTTTTTCTCTGTATAATTCGAAATTGTGAATTCTGTGTTTTTCCACATCCAATTTCTAAAAATTTTTTTCATCCGTTCAGAAATATCAAAAAAAAAAAAAAAAGATTTGTCTATTCGGTCCAAAAAAAGAGGGGAATGCGCATTTGCTTCAAAGAGTTTCCAAGTAACTGTTTTACGTCTTTGAGCGCGCATGGAGCCTTTGATTATGTCTCGACGAAAATCCGATTGTTGGGAATAACGTATCAAAGCAACTT